TAAAATATGTAGAATAAGAATTCTTCTGTTTACCTTACTCAATTCAATTCAAAAAAGAAAAAATACTTTCTTTTTGTTGACAAAAGAATAAACAAAAGATACTCCATTTTATTTTTAGTCTATTTTCTCATTTCCGAGGCGGGGAGTCTTATTTTCCCCATCGACCCATTTGTTACAATAATACAATAATACAACTTTTTATTTTTTCTCTATATCCACTTTTTCTCTCTATCTATAGAAGAGCAAATAGAAAATCTTTAATCTTTAGTTACTAAAATCATTGAAACTAATTGATTCAAATTTTAAACCCTTTTGTGTAACTTTCTGACTTTTTGATTTTCTCTGAATTCCTATATACACCCCCATATATCTCTCGCGATCAACCCAATCAAGAAAATCAAAAACACTTAGTGAAGAGAGTCTGGATAAATAATGTATCAATTTTGAGTGATCCAAAACAGGTTTTTTCTTTTGGATTCATTAAGAAAATGGATTTTTTTTAGTTGTATCCTATTAATGGATAATAAAACTATCCAGTTTTAAAGAGTTCAAGTTGAGGAGAGTATAAAATACACGAAAATCTTAAGAAAACTAAGGCCCTAAACTAAAATAATGAACCTTCAAATACCTATTTGAACTAATTTTTATTCATCCATTTGAATCTTTCCTAAAAAATATTGCAACCAATTGAATTCTTAAATCTAGACGATTGCTTATTCATAGGCTATTATGAGTTCAAGACAAGCCGCTATGGTGAAATTGGTAGACACGCTGCTCTTAGGAAGCAGTGCTAGAGCATCTCGGTTCGAGTCCGAGTGGCGGCATGCCATCTTCTAAAAAAACTAAATAGATCCTATAATGAATTCAATTCCTGATTTCTTGTAATTAAAGAACTCCCCTTTTTTAAGATTTTTATGATATTTTCAACCTTAGAGCATATATTAACTCATATTTCTTTTTCGATCGTTTCAATTGTAATTACAATTCATTTGATAACCTTTTTAGTCGATGAAATCATAAAACTCTACGATTCATCAGAAAAGGGCATGATAATGACTTTTTTCTGTATAACAGGATTATTAGTTACTCGTTGGATTTATTCGGGACATTTTCCACTAAGTAATTTATATGAATCATTAATCTTCCTTTCATGGAGTTTCTCCCTTATTCATATAGTTCCGTATTTCAAAAAAAATCAAAATTTTTTAAGCGCAATAATCGGCCCAAGTGCTATTTTTACCCAAGGCTTTGCTACTTCAGGTCTTTTAACTGAAATACACGAATCTGCAATATTAGTACCCGCTCTTCAATCCGAGTGGTTAATAATGCACGTAAGTATGATGATATTGGGCTATGCAGCCCTTTTATGTGGATCATTATTATCAGTAGCACTTCTAGTCATTGCAAACAGAAAGTTTTTTTTTACAAGTAATCATTTATTAAATTTAAATGGGTCATTTTTCTTTGGTGAAATCGAATACATGAATGAAAGAAGAAATGTTTTACAAAATACTTCTTTTTTTTCTCCGAAGAATTATTACAGGTCGCAATTTATTCAACAATTGGATTATTGGAGTTATCGGGTTATTAGTCTAGGATTTATCTTTTTAACCATAGGGATACTTTCTGGAGCAGTATGGGCTAACGAAGCATGGGGATCATATTGGAGTTGGGACCCAAAGGAAACTTGGGCATTTATTACTTGGATCGTATTCGCGATTTATTTACATATTCGAACCAATATAAAATGGAAGGGTATAAATTCCGCAATTGTGGCGTCTATTGGCTTTCTTATAATTTGGATATGCTATTTTGGGGTCAATCTATTAGGAATAGGGCTACATAGTTATGGTTCATTTACATTAACATCTAATTGAATTCAAAAGGATTCAAAAAAGACTCTTACGAATACGAATAGAAAAGTGTACAGTGCATATGAGATAAAAAAAACTTTGTGTGGACTGATGAGAACCCTCTGAATCAAATATTGTAGTGATTCACAGGGTTCGCGCCGATTCAAATTCATTTTTTTTACTTAACTTAAGAAAAGAAGAAAAAGCCTTCTTTTTTTCATTGTACAACGAAGGATTAAAAAAAAATCATAGGATTTTTTTTATTCATCAAAACTATCTATAAAAAGAATTAGATAGAATAACTTCGACCTTGTCAACTGATAGTGAAAGAACAAAATCGGGGTACATACCAATACCTAGTATGGGTAAAAAGATAGAGATTGAAAGAAATAACTCTCGCGGTCCAGAATCAAAAAAATAAGAGTTTGGAGCATTAAATATCTTGTATCCATAGAACATCTGGCGTGACATAGATAATGAATAAATAGGAGTTAATATCATTCCAATTGCCATTACAAAAGTAATTAGTATTTTTGGCATTAAAAGGTATTTTTGACTGGTAATTAGTCCAAAAAATACTATTAATTCGGCAACAAAACCACTCATACCTGGTAATGCAAGGGAGGCCATCGAAAAGCTACTGAACA